TATAAGAAATTTTTGAAATCAAAAATGAATATTTGTGAACAATGTGGATATCATTTGAAAATGAGTAGTTCAGATAGAATCGACCTTTCGATTGATCCGGGTACTTGGGCTCCTATGGATGAAGACATGGTCTCTCTAGATCCCATTGAATTTCATTCGGAAGAGGAACCTTATAAAGATCGTATTGATTCTTATCAAAGAAAGACAGGATTGACTGAAGCTATTCAAACAGGCACAGGTCAATTAAATGGTATTCCCGTAGCAATTGGGGTTATGGATTTTCAGTTTATGGGGGGTAGTATGGGATCTGTAGTAGGTGAGAAAATAACCCGTTTGATCGAGTATGCTACCAATCAATGTTTACCTCTTATTTTAGTGTGTGCTTCTGGAGGAGCACGCATGCAAGAAGGAAGTTTGAGCTTGATGCAAATGGCTAAAATATCTTCCGCTTTATATGATTATCAATCAAATAAAAACTTATTCTATGTATCAATCCTTACATCTCCGACTACAGGTGGGGTGACAGCTAGTTTTGGTATGTTGGGGGATATCATTATTGCCGAACCTAATGCCTACATCGCATTTGCGGGTAAAAGAGTAATTGAACAAACATTGAATAAGACATTACCTGAGGGTTCACAGTCGGCTGAATATTTATTCCATAAGGGCTTATTCGATCCAATCGTACCACGTAATCCTTTAAAAGGTATTTTGAGTGAGTTATTTCACCTCCATGCTTTCTTTCCTTTGAATCAAAATTCAATCAAGTAGAGCCTTAATCAAAAAAAAATTGGATTTGTGATCAACCAGTAGTTAGTCATTTAGTTTAAAGGAATCGAATTTAAAATCCAAAGAATGGATTTTTCTGTGGATTATTCTTTTTTTTTTTACAGATATTACTAATTAGGAAATCTCTATGAAACAACATAAAAGAGTGAATTCTTTTTTTTTTATTTGTAAGAAAATCTTTATTCCAGTTAATTAAATTTAAATTATAAGACAAGAAAAATAAAAAATATTAATATAATAAATTAATAAATAAAAAATTGTATTATCATACATATATTTCATGTCGAAAGATGAAAAATTCTGTTCTACATTCCTTTTCCATATATATATATACTCATCTATATATAGAATTCTAGATTAATTCTAATTATTTGAGAATTCAAATAATTATATTCATGTAGATATACTTAATTGTAGAATTCTTCTAATTCTAAGAAATTTTAATAATTATATATATGAATATATACATTATAATAATTCTAAGATATTTTTCTAACAATAAATAACAGATAAAAATATTAATATAATTAGGATAAATAACATAACAATAATAATAAATAACAGGTACAAATATTAAGTCTATTAAATCGAGGTATCCATTCTATGACAACTTTCAATAACTTACCCTCTATTTTTGTGCCTTTAGTGGGCTTAGTTTTTCCGGCAATTGCAATGGCTTCTTTATCTCTTCATGTTCAAAAAAACAAGATTTTTTATTTTTAAAAATACGATGGTGCCAAATCTTCTATATATATATTTTTAGAATGCGACTTCGATCATAACACAGATATTTATATTTTTTTAGTAGGATAGAGTATAACATATAGCTTACTCTTTCCATAAACGATTCGATGAGTTACTCTTAAAGGTTAACATCAGAATAATACTAGTTGATGAGAGTTACTTCGGAAACCAACAAAAGTAAAGTAAAATTTATTTCGGTTATTTTTTTTTTTTATTCTTCCAATTCCAATAAAATGCAATTAGATCTAGTATGAGTTGGCGATCAGAACATATATGGATAGAATTTTTAAGGGGATCTCGAAAAACAAGCAATTTCTGCTGGGCCTTTATCCTTTTTTTAGGTTCGTTAGGGTTTTTATTGGTTGGAACTTCCAGTTATCTTGGTAGAGATTTGATATCTTTATTTCCGTCTCAGCAAATCATTTTTTTTCCACAGGGGATCGTGATGTCTTTCTATGGGATTGCGGGTCTCTTTATTAGTTCTTATCTATGGTGCACAATTTTGTGGAATGTAGGTAGCGGTTATGATCGATTCGATAGAAAAGAAGGACTAGCGTCTATTTTTCGTTGGGGATTTCCTGGAAAAAATCGTCGCATTTTCCTCCGATTCCTTTTGAAAGATATTCAATCCATCAGAATCGAAGTGAAAGAGGGTATTTATGCACATCGTGTCCTTTATATCGAAATCAGAGGCCAGGGGGCCATTCCCTTGACTCGTAATGAGAAGAATTTGACCCCACAAGAAATTGAACAAAAAGCTGCAGAATTGGCCTATTTCTTGCGTGTACCAATTGAAGTATTTTGAAAAATGAAGCGAAGAGTTAATGCTTTCGTATTCTTAGTTTTTAACACGAGGGAAAAACCGAGAAATTCTTTTTTTTTTTATTTTCTATTTTGATCGAATAGAAAGTGACTTCTTTCACCTGTAAATCCTAATCCTGAAGTGGTTCTTTCGTGCATTCAGCGAAACCGGACAATTGCTTCAAATTGGAGTAATTGCTATATTTGGAAACAATAGATATTTTTTTTTCTTGATTCGAATTAAAAAAAAAAGGTGGATTCTTTGTTTTTCTATTTTTGTATTGTTTCGAAATTTAAAGACTAGCCACTCAAACACAAATAAAAAACAGAGAATAGATGGATAATAGAATAAATATGACTTGTAATAGAACTTATATTTGATATGAATATTAAATATTGTATCAAGTTGACGAATAAAGGAGAAGTAAGTTCATTAAAAAAAAAATAAAAGACGAAAAAATGGCAAAAACGAAAGCATTCATTCCCCTTCTATATCTTGCATCTATAGTATTTTTGCCCTGGTGGATCTCTCTTTCATTAAAAAAAAGCCTAGAAGCTTTGGTTACTAATTGGTGGAATACTGGGCAATCTGAAATTTTCTTGAATATGATTCAAGAAAAAAATATTTTTAAAAAAGTTCTAGAATTTGAGGGACTCTTCCTCTTGGACGAAATGATAAAAGAATACCCAGAAACACATCTACAAAAGTTTCCTATCGTAATTTACAAAGAAACAATCCAATTGATCAAGATGCACAATCATGATCGTATCCATATGATTTTGTACTTCTCGACAAATATAATCTCTTTTATTATTCTAAGTGCTTATTCTATTCTAGGTAATGAACAACTTTTTATTCTTAACTCTTGGGTTCAAGAGTTCCTATATAACTTAAGTGATACAATCAAAGCTTTTTCTATTCTTTTATTAACTGATTTATGTATAGGCTTCCATTCGCCCCATGGTTGGGAACTAATGATTGGATCTATTTACAAAGATTTTGGATTTGCTCATAATGATCAAATTATATCCGGTCTTGTTTCCACTTTTCCAGTCATTCTAGATACAATTTTCAAATATTGGATCTTCCGTTATTTAAATCGTGTATCTCCGTCACTTGTAGTGATTTATCATTCAATAAATGACTAAAAAATGATTCACTGATCCAATTTTCAGGTTTGTTACTTTGTACATAAGTAAAACATTAAAAATTTTACTTATTTCTTCTACCCATCCAGGAGAATTCTTCCTAGATTCGAGTAAAATTATTTGAGTAAATAGCAGAATCAGGGATAGGGAACTATACTAGCAACCTACCTAATTTTATTGTAGAAATTTTCGGGATCAATGATTGGACCATGCAAACTAGAAATACCTTTTCTTGGATAAAGGGAGAGATTACTCGATCCGTTTTCCTATCGCTCATGATATATATAATAACTGGGGCACCTGTTTCAAATGCATATCCCATTTTTGCACAGCAGGGTTATGAAAATCCACGAGAAGCGACCGGCCGTATTGTCTGTGCTAACTGCCATTTAGCTAATAAGCCCGTGGATATTGAGGTTCCACAAGCTGTACTTCCGGATAGTGTATTTGAAGCAGTTGTTCGAATTCCTTATGATAAGCAATTGAAACAAGTTCTTGGGAATGGTAAAAAAGGAGCTTTAAATGTGGGAGCTGTTCTTATTTTACCTGAGGGGTTTGAATTAGCCCCCCCCGATCGTATTTCGCCCGAGATTAAAGAAAAGATAGGCAATCTATCCTTTCAGAACTATCGTCCCACTAAAAAAAATATTCTTGTGATAGGTCCTGTTCCTGGTCAGAAATATAGTGAAATCACCTTTCCTATTCTTTCTCCGGACCCTGCTACTAAGAAAGATGTTTACTTCTTAAAATATCCCATATATGTAGGTGGGAACAGAGGAAGGGGCCAGATTTATCCCGACGGGAGTAAGAGTAATAATAATGTTTATAATGCTACAGTAGCGGGCATAGTAAGCAAAATAATACGAAAAGAAAAGGGAGGGTATGAAATAACCCTAGTCGATACATTGGATGGGCGTCAAGTGGTGGATATTATCCCTCCAGGACCAGAACTTCTTATTTCAGAGGGCGAATCCATCAAACTTGATCAACCATTAACGAGCAATCCTAATGTGGGTGGATTTGGTCAGAGGGAGGCGGAAATAGTACTTCAAGATCCATTACGTGTCCAAGGTCTTTTGTTCTTTTTTGCATCTATTATTTTAGCACAAATCTTTTTGGTTCTTAAAAAGAAACAATTTGAAAAGGTTCAATTGTCCGAAATGAATTTCTAGATCGCTGGATTTCTCAACATCAAACTCGCAAAAAGAACCAAATTCTTGTTGGAAATTAATTCTATAATTATGAATTCTATAATTATGTATGACCAAAAAAAAGTATGAAAAGCTTTTTACTTGTTTTTTTTTTTTTTTCTTATTCTTTTTATACCTTATACCGGATTTCGGGAATTACTTGTATGGCATTACTAGTCATAGTATGTATTGTATATTGTGAAGGCTATTATTTTAGCTTGCCAATAGAAGGGGTATAATTATGTCACTCGTGTTAGATTGAAATGTCATTGAGTGTATCAATTTCTATTCTAATAGAAAAAATACTATTAGATATGAAAAATAAGA